ATTAGATCCCGAGTTATTATATTATGAAGTAAAAAAAAAACGATGAAATTATGGAAGTAAATATTCTCGCATTTATTGCTACTGCACTGTTCATTCTAGTTCCTACTGCCTTTTTACTTATCATTTACGTAAAAACGGTCAGTCAAAATGATTAATTTGAATCAAGCTTGACTTCTTAGTTGTTATCAATAATGGAAGAAATGAAAGGGATTCAAACTCCACGTCTTAAATGAAATGAGTGGATTCAAATCAGCAGTATACGAGATCTGATAGTATGGTAGAAAGAAATATAGGAATCTTTCTACCACACTATCGATTATTATATAAAATGAGAAAGTTGGACCGTATAAAGATATAATAGATAGGTTTAATATGCACCACTCCATAATATGTATATTGATATATGTACATATAACTCATATATGTGTAATATATATATATATATATATTAGCACTCCAATTCGAGTTCTTTGCTACATCCATGCTACATCCATTTGAGTTGTACCGATTTCGATCAATACGATATAATCGAATGCCCGCTTTGACTCTTATGTCTTACGGTTCTAATTACTTTACTCGTTTTATTTAAATAATATAGTTAATTTATTTCTAATATGGATCCTGGGATCCACCGAAACAATCAAATCAACGGAAGAAGGAAGATATGGTATGGGCGTAGAATAGATTATATAAAAGAAATCTAGTCATCTTTTTTTTAGCATTCCGACAAGGAGTAATTTATTTAGCCATTGACAGGTGATTCAAGGAATTCCGTGGGAAATTCAATTCTTCACATTTGTAAAAAGAGTAGTAGATACCACCTATTTATAACGCGTGAACCATGATATTAAGCGAGTTGATAAAACAGAAATAACATTTCTTTTCTAGGAGTATAAACCAAAGGTAAATGCGCAATCAATATGCGAATCGCCCGCCGCAATATTATGCGTAGTACTTCGTTGGACAAACGCTATATCGACGTTTCCCTCGGTATAAAGTACGTATCTACATAATAACAGAAAAACTTCCTCTTCGAACAGTAAAGCGAGAAAAAAAAAGGGGGGGTTGGTTGCTCCTCATTGTAATATCCATATATCATTCTGTTAAAGTTCATCTAAATAGAATATTTAGGACAAGTTCGGTTGGAAAAAATTTTTATTTCATATGTATTCCTTTTACTTTCAAAAAACAAACATGGGAATCTTTGAAATAGTTGTTTGATTGAAAGGTTATTCTTCATCTATTACATTACTTTACTTTACTGGATTCCAGTCTCATTTTTTTTATAAAGATCTTTTTCTTGAAAAACGCTTTGCAGAGAACGATCTATGAAACCATTAATACTGTTTGATTACTCAACTCAATTAAATTAGTAATGATCCTAGAGTCCACTTCTTCCCCATACTACGAGTGAAAGGGAAAATGTAAAGACTACCATTAAAGCAGCCCAAGCAAGACTTACTATATCCATGTGAATTCTGTCCCCTATCTCTATGAATATGAAGAAACTCTTCCATTATTATTATTGATCACTAATAATAATGTAATCAATGGCACAGAGTCAAAAAGGGATTTTGAACGAAGGCTATTGATGAACCAACCCAATAACTCCACCCATAACAAGTTCGTATATGATTTGTGGTAGAATTTGGAAGCATTAAGTACAAGCAAGATAGACAGTTACTTTCTTGTAATTATCAAGGGAGTGCGGTTAATGGAACATGCAGGAATAGTAAGTCCTATTGTTTCTTTTGTTAGCCTTCATAATGACATAACAACAATCAAGATCAAGATAAATCACTATCTATCACATATCTCTATTTATTGATCTAATCCTTACGGTCTCCCAAGTATTTCACAAGAACACTCGGGAGACCTCTATTATATTTATATTATCTATTATATTAATAATCTATTTTGCTTAGGCGTTACCGAAAATAAAGAAGGTTTCTTTTTCAACCTTTAGTCTTTTTTTCTATAAAAGAAAGCAATTATTCATCCAATATTGCTTGAATGTCTGAGCACTCATAAATTCTCGCAAGTCTGTATACAAAGCATCTTCCACCCTTTCCACAACTACCAATTCCCCACTCAACTGTATAATTAAAGAATCAGTCATTAATTAGTACTGGAAGTTTTGATAGTCTAGCCCTTCCTATACTAAAATTCTCCCTGGAATCCCAAGCGCAAGGATTGACAGTCTTTTAACCTACAGCTTCTTAAAATCAAAATCAAGCAAGTTTCGGAAGTTCGAGTCCTTTTCCTCTGTTTATGCTAGGCAAGGATTCGGCAACTTATATCAGCAAGCAAATGGATTTCGAGTTTTTTCTTGATCAGGCGACACCCGGATTTGAACTGGGGAAAAAGGATTTGCAGTCCCCCGCCTTACCACTCGGCCATGCCGCCAAAACGATAAAAATAGATCGAAATCTTCCTGGTGCTGGTGGGTTATTACTTAATAACTACTTACCTTTTTTGATTGATTTACATCTGGAATACC